TAAATTTATATAGAATCTTTGAAAAAGACTTTCCTTCCTAAGAAAGAAAAACTTACTATCTTTGGGATCTGATCCTACACCGCTGCTCAAGACTTTAGTGGATCAACTCTATTACATAAGTGGATTCCTATTTTATCTCACATCACGAGATAAGTATATCTACCATCATGACATAAGTACGCAGTTATTATTGTATTGGCCCAAAATCTCGCCAATTGATCTTTACGGTGCTTCCCCTACCAATTAGATTCTTTTTTTTTTTTATCCATAGAAATAAAGTAGCTAGGTATATCTATTTATTTTCTTCATATTTCAACTTTTAGGAATATAAAGTTTCTTTCTTTGCTACAGCTGATAAAAATCGTTGTTTTAGACGATGTATATGTAGAAAGCCTTTTTTTTTTGTTTTTCTTTTTTTACTTCTATAGTGAAGATAGTCGCACGTAATGACAGATCACGGCCATATTATTAAAAGCTTGTGGTAAGAATGGATTTCGTTCTAGTGCTCGAAAATAATATTCCAAAGCTTTCGTATGTTCTCCATTACTTGTATGGATAAGACCTATATTATAAAGTATATAACTTCGATCATAAGGATCAATTTCTAGTCGCATAGCTTCATAATAATTCTGTAAAGCTTCTGCATAATTTCCTTCGGATTGAGCTGACATCCGTTACGGTCGCCATTCAATTAAAAGAATCTCCGTTCCAAAACCGTACGTGAGATTTTCACCTCATACGGCTCCTCCCTTATGTGCATAAGGAGAATATACATGAAATCAAAAAGATGAAAATATTCTCATTATGGACTGAGCAGGGCTAGTGTTTTTACAAGAAATCTCTAGCCAACCTTCCTGCAAGAGATCTTTTCTTAATATCAAGGGTGTTGAGACTAGATAGAAATGAGAACTCGAGCAATTTCTTTGTTTTCAACGCCTCCTAATTTCCAGGAATTAGTCACTTCAAACAACCTTCGATGGTTATATTGGTATCCAAAGTACGAACGAGATGGATGTTTGTTGTCCCAACCATTCTTTTAGTCCCGAGCCCAATAAGGAAAGGGGTCATTTCTAACAAGGTTTTCGTGTTGTTGATTCCTAGGTGTAGTGCTTCTTCCCTTATGCTGTCCGTTGGTACTAGTGTAGTGGAGTAGGATTGCCCCATAATACAGAACCTCTAGGTATAACCTTACGCTCAAGACTAGAATCTAAAATTGAAACATAGCATCTGAGGTTGCATTAATCGAGGATACACGACAGAAGGAATTGTTCTATTTCCAAACTTCACCTTCAACAAGCGTAGATTTATTTCAAAAATTTTCCCGAATCGCGTGTCTTTCTCGTAAGACCGAGAGAAATAAATAAAAAAAAAAAAAAAGAATCAAATCACACCATCTCTGTAATAGGTAAATGCCTCCTTTTCTCCTGAAGTTGTCGGAATTATTTGCAATAAGATATTGGCTACAATTGAAAAGGTCTTATCAATAAAATTTCCATTTATCCGCGATCTAGGCATAGCTAGCAATCCATTTTAGAATTCTTCTCATTCCCTCTCGGGGGAAAATGATCCCACAAAGAAAAGAATTGTACAGTACGAAATAACATAAAAAGAGATTGATTTGAAAAAAAAGATTATGGTCTTTTTATTCCAATTGTTCCTTTTTTATAGGAATCAATAAGAAATTGTCCAACCCGGTTCGATTTCATCCTAATGTAGTAGTATACCAACGAAGCGAACTATATCCGATTTCGTTGAAGTTACAGATTCAAATAACTCGAGAAATTTGTATTGAATTATGATACAAAGAAGAAAAAATCATTCTATGATGAAAATAGAATAACCACCTCTTTTTTATGTTATGTACATAGCAGGTATACAATCCACTATACAAAATGTTTTATCAATCTAGAATAGAGGGGTGAGGGAAGGAGTTTGTTGTTGAAAATTCTAAAGCCGAAAATCAATTTGAGAATTTGTAAGGTATGGAATCGTAGTCTATATAGAATTATGATAGAAAGGTATCCATTAACCCTAGTCTAAAAAATCTAGACCTATTAATCAGTTGATTCGTTCTAATTCATTGATTTAATTGATTCGAATCGAATTTCTAGTAGGAGTCGTTTTTGCAAACCCCTTTTCATTTTCAAAATTACAAATAAAAAAATTTCGTAAAAAAAATTGTCTTGGGGCCTCGAAAGATCTTTCTTTACTTTGATGAAAAATTTTCTATTTTTATTTGTAATATTTTGTAATATATAGTTAAAATGGATTGGTCATACCTATCTAATAATCTAGAATGAAATATGAAGAACTCACTATTCACTTGGTTTTTGATTCATAATCATTATGTAGGAGAGATGGCCGAGCGGTTCAAGGCGTAGCATTGGAACTGCTATGTAGGCTTTTGTTTACCGAGGGTTCGAATCCCTCTCTTTCCGCACCTTCACTTAATAGATCCATTTTATTAAAAATACCGGATCAAATAGCAATGGAGACCTTT